CTATTTGGTCCCAAGGTAAGGAATAACCAGTTACACCAAAAGATGCAGTCAATACAGCCAGAACCACACCTGTAACCCAAGTTAATTCGCGGGGTCTTTTAAACCCACCGGTTAGATAAACACGAAATACGTGCAGGATCATCATTAGGACCATCATACTTGCCGACCATCGATGAACCGATCGGATTAACCAACCAAAGTTAGCTTCAGTCATTATGTATTGAACAGAAGAAAAAGCCTCAGTAACAGTTGGACGGTAGTAAAAAGTCATAGCAAATCCTGTAGCTACTTGTACTAAAAAACAAGTAAGCGTAATTCCTCCTAGACAATAAAATATGTTGACATGAGGAGGAACATATTTACTAGTTATATCATCTGCAATCGCCTGAATCTCGAGACGTTCTTCGAACCAATCATACACTTTATTGAGATAGGTAAACCAAGAGGACTCCCCCTCCGAGAACCATATAGGAGAATTTCATCTCATACAGCTCAAGCACAAGCACACAAAGGTTGATTGCAACGGGTCTGTAATAGAAAGTTGGAAATTTATTCCTTTCTTTTTTGATTCAATCTTCTTTGACGAGACGAAAGAATAAAAAAATCCGACAACTCTTCTTTATGCTGATAGTGCCAAAACATCAAGTTGGCTCATTTGTCTTTATGGTGATCGTTAAAGGCCTTTTGAATCTTCTCGTGCCCTATTTCTTTTTCTTTTATTATTATTTCGATTTGTATCTAATTCGGTTTTTTTTTTTGATAGGAATTCTCTTGTTAAGACCCTATGAATTAATTAAAACCTCAGATTCATACTACACCCCCGATGATTATGATTCTCAAGAAAAACTTACAGTTTAGCCCAAAGCTTCTCTGAGTAAGAACCACGGGATCATCACTTATTTAATGAATCGATAATTGATAGCGATAATATAATAATGACTTAAACTCCAAAGCAAAGAAACTTTTTTGTCCTGTGCTTAAAATAAGCATAAACAGGAGTTTAAAAGAAGAAAAATCTTTTCATTTCGAATTTGTTAGCTTCTTTTTCTTTGAAAACGGTTTGGAGACCGGCCACGGGGTCGAACTATTCAATATAAATCATAGTTCTACTATTTCATTCATAATTTATTTCATATATTTCGTGTTTCAAATACTAGAATAAATATCCGACGAGATAAAAACCTATCTTTATCAAGATGACAGATGGGTTCTCTGTACTAGCACTAGGATCAATTCTAACAAGTCACACACTCATATTCCGGAAATACAGAAACAAAAAAATTCCGCGGTCGAACTACCAAAATAAAATGGGGTAGAAATCTGAGCCCTAAATTAGTCACTTTATATTGAAAAGCCGAGACTTATAATGATTCTTGTGGATCTAATTCATTGAAATTCCGTCCAGTAAAACGGAAGAATTATAAATCTCCAAAATAATAGATAAGAATATTGTAAAAAGAGCCATTGCAACACCCATCAAAGGGGTAGTTCCCCATCCAGGAGCTACTTTACCATATTCCGAATTCAACGGTTTCAACAACCCCCCTAGACCTGTTTGTTTTGGACGTGCTTTTGAGCGTTCCTCAACGGTTTGTGTAGCCATAAATCTTATTGTAATAATTGAGATCTGTTGACTTTGTATACTATTCTGTTGTAAATAAACAATCTTATCATAGATTCATTGTGATCTTGAAATTCTACAATAATGGAAACAGCAACCCTAGTCGCCATCTCTGTATCTGGTTTACTTGTAAGTTTTACTGGGTACGCCTTATATACCGCTTTTGGGCAACCCGCTCAACAACTACGAGATCCATTCGAGGAACACGGAGACTAATCGAATTGAAGTAATGAGCCTCCCAAACTGTGGCGGCTCATTACTTCAATTGAGATAATGAAAAATCATTTCTTAGTTGGAACTTTCGGCGGTTCTCGAAAAAAGATAGCGAAAAAGATTATCCCGAGAGTCGAGACTAAGAGGAATGTATAAACCAATGCTTCCATAGGTTCGATCGTGGTTTACAATTATAACTTTCATACCTGTTTATTTTGAATCATCTCCCGGATAAAGAAAAAACAAGAGTCAAAGAAATGGCAGTGATTCAAATTAGGATTTCTCTAATACCTTAGGTAAAAAAAGTAACTAAAGAAGCAAAAGATATCCCAGCAATGTTCTATCAAACGGCTTGTTTTCTTGTAGTCGGATCTCCTAGTTTTTGGAATGCTCCAAATTCGACTTGTGAATCCAAATCTGGGTCAATACCTGCAAAAACATCTCTAAACAGGGTTCTAGCACCATGCCAAATGTGTCCGAAAAAGAAGAGCAGAGCAAACGACGCATGTCCAAAAGTAAACCAACCTCGTGGACTGCTACGAAAAACCCCATCAGATTTCAAAGTAGCACGATCTAATTCAAAAATTTCACCCAATTGAGCGCGTCTCGCATATTTTTTCACAGTAGCGGGATCGCTGTAACTGACTCCGTTAAGTTCGCCGCCATAGAACTCAACAGTTACACCTACTTGTTCAACACTATACTTCGATTCTGCCCTTCTAAAAGGAACGTCGGCTCTAACAATTCCGTCTCCATCTACCAAAACAACGGGAAATGTTTCAAAAAAAGTAGGCATACGACGTACAAAAAGTTCACGTCCTTCTTTATCTCTAAAGATGGGGTGGCCTAACCATCCAACAGCTATTCCATCCCCACTGTCCATCGATCCGGCTCTGAATAATCCCCCTTTTGCCGGATTATTGCCGATGTAATCATAAAAAGCTAATTTTTCAGGAATTTTAGACCAAGCTTCTGTTAAACTTTGATTTTCGGCTAGCCCAGCACTGACTCTTCGATATATTTCTTGCTGGAAGTATCCCTGATCCCATTGATAACGAGTAGGACCAAATAATTCGATTGGGGTAGTTGCCGAACCATACCACATAGTTCCCGCAACAACAAAAGCAGCAAAAAAGACAGCAGCGATACTACTGGAAAGGACAGTTTCAATATTACCCATACGTAATCCTTTGTATAGACGTTGGGGCGGACGGACACTAAGATGGAATAGGCCCGCTAATATGCCCAAAGTGCCTGCTGCAATATGATGAGAGGCTATTCCTCCCGGAACGAAAGGATCAAAACCTTCCACGCCCCATGCTGGGTTTACCGATTGTACTTTTCCAGTTAATCCATAAGGATCGGACACCCATATTCCAGGACCATACAAACCTGTTACATGAAATACGCCAAAACCAAAGCATGCCACCCCTGAAAGAAATAAATGAATTCCAAAGATCTTGGGCAAATCCAAAGAAGGTTTTCCGGTACGTTCATCAGAAAATATTTCGAGATCCCAATATACCCAATGCCAAATAGCTGCTAAGAAGCACAACCCTGAAAACCCAATATGTGCCCCGGCCACTCCTTCGTAACTCCAAATACCTGGATTTGTTACAGTTCCTCCTGTAATACTCCACCCGCCCCATGAATTAGTTATTCCTAAACGCGTCATGAAAGGTATAACAAACATACCTTGTCTCCACATTGGATCAAGAACGGGGTCAGAAGGATCAAAAACTGCTAATTCATATAACGCCATTGAACCGGCCCAACCAGCAACCAGAGCCGTATGCATTATATGGACAGCAAGCAACCGACCAGGATCATTCAATACGACGGTATGAACACGATACCAAGGCAAACCCATGGAAATACCCCTTTATGAAAGAAAAATAGACACTATGTAACTTTATTGCATTGGAAAAATGATGATAGGGGCCTCCCCTTTCAGTGAATTATCGTGAAGTAAGGATTACTATTTGTTCTATTTTATTGGTAATAATGGAACAATTCTGTTTATTAGGAACAAAGAGAAGCAGATCTATTCTATACCCGATAAGTATCAATACGCAATGGGTGGTTGAACCATTTTGTATGAGCAAATGGATCCCTACTTGTTCATCATTCGAAGGGTATATTTAGAATAATTTGTCGTTAGTCATTCTGACTTCCTTTATCAAAGAGCTTCTCCAATCTATAGATAAAAAATGATATGCTAAAGACCAATATTCTGAGGACAATAAACTAAACCCACTATTACGTTTTCACATCAAAGTAAAATAGATTACTTCATTTTTTTCATTTAATGCCTATTGGTGTTCCAAAAGTACCTTTTCGAAGTCCTGGAGAGGAAGATGCATCTTGGGTTGACATATAGTGCGACTTGTCAGATATATTGGGTCATGTGGGATTTCCCCATTCTCTCCCCCGATCGAGATATCCTCTGATTCGCCCAAGAAAGATTATCAAAAAATTGGAGCGTGAAGTGAAATTAGATCCATTTTAGGGGAATCCAGATTAATATTATCAATTAGAATAATTTATGGTTGACTTGGTTAGACCAATCAAATTATCCAGGCTCCGTTTAGAACAAACCCAACTTAGTAATATACCAACGATTGCTGTGTCTATTTCTAATTCTAAATTTTGTATTACCATATTTTGTATTACCATATTATATATTTGACTAGGTTATTAATTGATACCTCATTAGAAATTATCTTTTTTCCTATACTAAAAAATAGGAATGATCCCTATTAATTAATTGAGTAAAACAAGATGAATGCGTCGAAAATTTGGCCGAAGACATGAAATGGATTCAACAAAAATTTGTAGCAAAAAGAAATGGTAGTAGGTACATTTGTCCTATATGTGCAAATAACAATTGGGCCTATCTTTACCTGGAGCAGAGCATAAACCTAAAAGAATTCAAGAGGCCCATTCAGGAACAAGAAAATGACATCGTGATTGAGGGTGTATCTCGATGAAAGAATACATCAATTGAGAAGTTAATTCAACGGGTTTAATGAAATTTTTTTATATTATATATTAGAATGAAATTCTAGTGAAAGGGTTCCAAACTTTTCTTTCTTACAATAAAAAATAGAAGAAAAGCTCTTTCGTTAGAAAAATTTTGCTTTTAAAAAAAGAGCAGGAGCCAAAATCTATAATTGAGTCTTTTTTTCACGATTCTTTTGACCCGTATGCATTAAAAGGTGCATGTACGGTTCCTAAGGGATACAATTTTCTCCTAATCAACCGACTTTATCGAGAAAGATTGCTTTTTTTAGGCCAAGAGGTTGATAATGAGCTCGCGAATCAAATTATTGGTCTTTTGGTATATCTCACTATAGAGGATCGTAACAGAGAGCTTTATGTGTTTATAAACTCTCCCGGTGGATGGGTAATACCCGGAATAGCTGTTTATGATACCATGCAATTTGTGCCACCAGATGTACATACAATATGCATGGGATTAGCCGCTTCAATGGGATCCTTTGTCCTGGTCGGGGGAGCAATTACCAAACGTCTAGCATTCCCTCACGCTTGGCGCCAATGAGTTTTTTATTTGAGATAAAAAAAGAAGTCTATGCCTTCGCCATATGAAATAAGAATCTTGAGTAATAATAGCATGGCACTTCGAATTCGATATGATAAAATTTGTTTCTCAAAACATTCAATTATGTATCGAAAGGGCAGTATGAAATACTAAGTATTTCCGATTTGATCTATCGGAATCTCAGTGTCACAAACTTTTTTCACACCGATAAAGCTCTGAATAATATTTATATTTATATTATGAAACAGTTTTCCGTATTTTATTTGATCGGCTCAAAAAGAAACTTTGGGATTGCTGAATTACAGACATAATAAATATATAAAGCAACGGAACCATCATAGTATTTTGAACTCCTCCAAAAAGAAGGGTGGTAATTGGACCTTTTTTCGATCTGGTATGAGAAATCCTATTTTAGCTTCGACAGGAAATTCCATTCGTGAGCCGTATGCAATACGCAAAAGATGCCTGTACGGTTCTATTTTTTCTTGTTAGTCTCTTTCTCTTTACCCCATTCTGCGAAACCCTTTTGTATGTTATATCATCAGGGTAATGATCCATCAACCTGCAAGTTCTTTTTATGAGTCCCAAACGGGAGAATTTATCCTGGAAGCGGAAGAACTACTCAACCTGCGCGAAACCATCACAATGGTTTATGTCCAAAGAACAGGTAAATCTTTTTGGGTTGTATCCGAAGACATGGAACGAGATGTTTTTATGTCAGCAACAGAAGCCCAAGCTCACGGAATTGTGGATCTTGTAGCAGTTGGATGAAAATATCAAAGATTTCGCATAAATCCGTGATTTGATCGAGGGTGTTATTTATCGTCTTACCCGGTTTAATCTTCTTTTAATATTCTATTATATTAAATAGAAAGAATTCATAAGCATCCGGTTAGGAGCGATCTAAACCAGCTCAGTCTGTATACAATTCAGCATGCCAACTATTAAACAACTTATTAGAAACACAAGACAGCCAATACGAAATGTCACGAAATCCCCCGCCCTTAGGGGATGTCCTCAGCGCCGAGGAACATGTACTAGGGTGTATGTGCGACTCGTTCAGATCATGTCATGGGCTGGAACAAAAGAAAGGAACCAATAACAACCAGTAGCAACCCGTATGAATGATCAGTACCAATAAATAAATAGAATAAAACGATATTTTTCAATTCAATGGCGAAAAAAAATCTATTCTATCCCCCTATTGCGTATGAAATTTATGGTTTCCGTTGGTGCAAATTCAATAAGCTGAGAAGCAATTCCCCATTGGTAACAAATGGTTATTCATTACGCGGGGGAAACCCTATTTATTATTTAAGAAGAATAAATTATAGACTTCCAAGAACGGCCTAACAGGATCAGCTACCTAGCTAACTTTCAGAATTAAATACCGTTACTGTATAGGTAGATCTCATTGTGAAAGACCTATTACTGGATAATTCATGGGTAGAGCCACACAATGGTGTGAACTGTACAAGTTACCAAAAAAAGTACGATTCATTAAATGAAGGAAAAGGCTCCGGTGTATAGAGAGGACCTCACCGTTTAAGAAGTAACCATAGAAACGATGGAACCACTCTATTCTTTTTATATTTACTTTATATATCTCTATTTGACTATGTTATGGATACTAGATATCAATGAATTTCTTATTTTTAGACAGTTCACTTCGAAATAAGAAAAAATTGTGGTTGGGAAGGTTATAGTAGCAAAAGTCATTGGAATTTTGATTTTATATATCCGAAGAATCCGTTTTGTTATAACTAAATCAGTAAGGGGAAAAAGAATAACTGAGAGCCAGCAACTCAATTAGTTATTCATCAAAGTTTCATTTATTCAATGACTAGAATTAGACGAGGATATATAGCTCGGAGACGTAGAAACAAAATTCGTTTATTTGCATCAAGTTTTCGAGGGGCTCATTCAAGACTTACTCGAACTATTACTCAACAGAAAATACGAGCTTTAATTTCGGCTCATCGTGATCGAGATAAGAAAAAGAGAGATTTTCGTCGGTTATGGATTACTCGGATAAATGCAGTAATTCGCAAGAAAGGAGTATCCTGTAGTTATAGTAGACTAATAAATGATCTGTACAAAAGTCAATTGCTTCTAAATCGTAAAATACTTGCACAAATAGCTATATTAAATAAGAATTGTCTTTATATGATTTCCAATGAAATATTGGATCCATTGGAGTAATTTGACTGGAATTCCCCGGAGAATCAACTCCGGGAAGATAGAGTATAAAATAGGATAAGATTAAGACAAAGTTGTCAAAATGAACAAAAGAATTCAATAAAAAATGATTTTTTCTTTACCGCGGCTTTTTTTCTTATGACACACGAATCAAATCTGTATTATCCTATGTTTCGAACACAACACCAATCAAGTTTTAGCTCGAATTGGAATTTTGCTTCGATTGAAAAGTAAGCTAAACCTATTTATTTCTAGTCCTAAGACCTATTGTTTGAGCAGTCGACTCGGTTCTTTCAAACTGTTTCTCGTTATTAAGAAAAGGTAACAAAGATAAAATACGAGCTTGTTTTATAGCAATAGTAATTAATCGTTGTTGCTTCAAGGTCAATTTATTTACGCGTCTTGACAATATTTTTCCTTGTTCACTAATAAATCGACTAATTAAACTCATGTTTCTATAGTCAATTCGATCCCCCGATTGGATCGGGGGCAAACGCCTACGAAAAGCTCGCTTCGATTTAAGAAAGGGTCGCTTGGATTTATCCATGGTTTGTTTATTCCTTTTCCCGAAATCCTATTTCGGTCGGATTTAAAATAAATTCGAATTAAAAAATAGGATTTGGTTTGTTTATATATGGGTTTATTTAGATTAGAATCTATATTTAGATATTATAATATGTCATTTTGACTGTTCCTTTTATTTTTTTATCTCCCCATGAGTCGTATGTTTGGAACAACAGGGGCAGAATTTTCTCAATTCCAATCGACTAGGTGTATTATGTCGATTCTTTTGTGTAATATATCTGGAAATACCCCTTGAGTCTTTATTAACACTGTTTCGAACACAACTGATACATTCCAAAATAATCGTTACCCGTACATCTTTACTCTTGGCCATGAAACTCCTTTGGATTTTTGATTCACTCAACTCTTCTATATTTTTTAGCTAAACAAAAAAAGAAAAAATTAGAACGAAACCAAATTAGAAAAGATTTCGTTGAAATCAATAGATAGTAATTAATAAGTAATACAATTAACTATATTTATAATCTAATTGTATTAGATTTTGTTAAGGATCTTGTATGATACTCTTGCCCTAGACCGGCATTTCCTTTTCCTTTTTCACTCTAGTAATTTGATTCAATTACCCTATTTTAGTTGCGATTGAATCAACGTTTATTCTTTCTCTTTCATCCCTTCTTGGAATTCTAAAAAGGGAAAAAAGAGAAAAAGGGGGTGAGATGTAGTTTCGGATATAGAATTGTATCGCTAATCTTATTCAAACCCTTCCACGGCAATAACTAGAATTAAAAAAAAGGAAATGTCAGCGCATCTGGGAATAAACGATTGATCTCTATCAATAGACCTGCTAAAGATCCGAACCATATAGTACTTAGTACTGGTGCCACAGATAAATATGTTTTTAGATCTCGCATTGAAAATCCTCCTTCTTTCTTCTTTATTGTATTGTAATACATAAGGCTAATACATATATGATCAGATATCTAGATAGTTGCAGTTAAGGATTAAGGACCACTTGTATTTGTACGCAGAATCTCTAAATGGATAACAATTCCGTAGAAAATATTTGCCCTTTCTTAAAAAAAAAAGCCCCTTTCTTGAGCATTTCAAAAAACAATGCATTTTCCTTTTTTATTATATGTGGTATAGTGGTATATGCTAGGAGACCAAAAAGAAGAAAGGGCAAGATAAATGAATATATCAATGAAAAAAATGATATGGAAAACAGGGCAGGAATTCTCTACAATGACACTGTAGACCAATTGAAAGGGATGTAGCGCAGCTTGGTAGCGCGTTTGTTTTGGGTACAAAATGTCACAGGTTCAAATCCTGTCATCCCTACCTATGACTTCTCCTCTGAGCAGTACCAAGGGATCAATTGAGACTGATTAAGATTAAATTGGACATACATAATCTTTCATTTTATCATACTATAAAAATGAAAGATTATGTATGTAAGATGTATTAGGGTTAAAAAAAAAAAAAAGAAACCTTATTATGATAAGAAAGCGCTCTTAGTTCAGTTCGGTAGAACGTGGGTCTCCAAAACCCAATGTCGTAGGTTCAAGTCCTACAGAGCGTGATTCCGTTTTTGTTAGGTTAAATTAATTACGCTGAAAAGGCTTCCCTAACGCAAGCAGCTATCTCAATTTGATATTCTGTGGATTAAAGAAAAGGGGTGAGTCAAGAGACCAGAGATATTAATTAATCAAAAGTCCAACTGATCACCACGTTTGTATTGTAAAAATGCAGTTACGAATAATCCAGCTAAGGTAATAGGAATTAAACCCAAGACAATTCCAAAAAGAGAAACTTCAATCATTTTTTTTTTATTTGATTTGAAAGGGAAAAAGAGAGGTAATATCTATCTCTAAATATTAATC